GAAATTCATTTTCAACTCATTCATAACTGTTTAGTCAAAATAACAATTTATTTTGATTGAACTGCTTAGTTTTGTTTGCTGTGGTACATGTATCATTTCAAGATTCATCGACTTGAATTGTTCCATTTACTTCAATTTTATTTTTATTTCGATATCAATTATAAATATATATTGATCTTGCTCTTATACTTTATACAAATAAGACTCTTTTCTCGATTATACAAATAAGACTCTTTTCTCGATTTTTCATCTCACTTCGGATTCTCTATAAAAATCTATAAAAAAAAAAGAATTCAAAATAGAATTTTGAATAAAATACTAATTAAATAAAATACCAATCCATATAAAATCTATATAAAAATAGAAAATACTATATTCTATATGTAATATAGTACCTCCACCTATATAATATAAAAATAAAATATAATAATAAATAATAATAATATTAAACATTAATGGAATAGGATCTTATATTAACTAAATTCGACTTCTATTCTATATATTCTATTTCTATTCTCTATATTCTACTTCTATATTCATTTAGAAATTTATATAAATATATTAATTAAAATTAATTCAATTATTAATTCAATAATATTAATTCAATTTATTAATTATTCAATTTAGCAATTCAATGTTAGGGCAATAAAAGACTCCTTTCTTTTATTGCTATACCTTACCTAGTATAGCAATATAAAGAAGAGCCCATTTTACAATGTTAAATGTTAATAATGAAAGTTAATAAAGATCCTAATTTTTCAAACTCCAGCTTGTCTATAAATAGAGTAAGTCGTTTTTAAATCCGTGTAACTTACGAGTAGATTTGATTTTTGTTGAGTTAGGTTGGAATTTGTTTTTAAATGAGTTCGTGTCATGATTTTGACTCCAAAAATTCATTAGGCTTAGGCGGGTATCCCAAAGACAAAGAAAAAAAGTATCACTAACTCTTTTTGATTGCGGATAGGAAAAGGGAAAATTCCTAATGTAATTGACTTAGGAAAGAAAATTGGGTTTGTTTAGCCAAGACAAGATAAAAAAAAATAGCTATTGGTTCTATTGAAGTGCACTTTTTTTGATTTCGGCTTTATACTCTATCCTGAATGATTCCTGCGAGCAAGCTTATGAGAATGCTTTTTTTTTCGTTTTTCGATAAACCAAGCAATTGCAAGTGGCTAGTTACAAACAATACAATAATGAAGAAATAAAAACTATACAATTTTTGTCTTTGTATCTTTGTATTTGAATTTTATTTCATTTTTTTTAGGGCTATACGGACTCGAACCGTAGACTTTCTCGGTAAAACAGATCAAACTGATTATTCTCAAAATGATTCGAACTGTTTCAAAGACCCAACATGCATTTTTTTGCATTGGGCTCTTCCATTAACTGATATAAATAATCAGTTAGTCTACCATAATTCTCTTGACAAGAAGATAAGAAGATGGCTCCATGTGCTCTGATTTCTTATTTGGATTCCGATCTGAGAGCACTACCGAAGTGTTTCAAAGAAGGTTATCCTGACGTAGGTTTGCTTTTGGCTTAGATCAACCTAAGTTAAATGAAGTCTCCATCGCCCCCCTTTTATTTAAAAAATCCAATATGAAACTTCATACACCTTAAAGTTCATAAGATAGGACGAAAAAAGAATTTTTTGAGGTCTTTATACTCATTATGCCTAGCATTGAATAGAGTTAGTATTCCCCTTATCAATATCTTAAATCAATAATGGGTTCTATTGGTTGCCTAAAATCTAAAAATATAAATAGAAAAGGGGCACCTAAATTGGACCGAATCTTTTGTCAGGCTATTGTTCTCTTGTTCCCTAAAAGTCATGGAGTAAGACATCAACTTCTCAATAAGTTGTTTGATTCCATAATGTACTCCTCTGAAAAAACATCGGCGCGCGTGTAAACGAGGTGCTCTACCTAACTGAGCTATAGCCCTTTTGCTTGTGATATATATTTTATCATGTCAATAATTTCTTGTCAAGATGAATATTACATGATCCAACTTTTATCTCTTTGATCGGTATTGCTTATAAATAATATTACATTTATAATCCATCGATGTGATGGGTTCCATTTCTTTCTCTTTTTGATTCTAACTGACCTACTTAACTCAGTGGTTAGAGTATTGCTTTCATACGGCAGGAGTCATTGGTTCAAATCCAATAGTAGGTATAACTTATTAGATATCCGAATCCATGGTATCTAATAAGTTTTTCTAGCCGCCTTAATTTTATTGATTTTTGATATTTTCCATTCCATTCTATTTCTCTTTCTCTAGTTCATTGTTGAATTTGAAAATTTTTCGTTGTATTAGATAGAATCCGATTCCATTTATGATTCTAGTCAATTGGCAGAATTAAAAAATAAAGTGTATAAACAGAATTTCTGTTTATACAGAAGTTTTTCTTTTGATTATTCGGGCGCACCGCCAACGGGTTATAGTTACGAAATCACATTGATAGCCTCTACTCGTGCTCTAGCTCGTCTGAGAG